ATCCATCCCAAGGTATCATTTCTAATACATCTGTGGGGCAGGCTCGGACACATTGAGTACACCCTATACATGTATCATAAATCTTTACTGAGTGTGACATTGGATCTATTAATTTTTAAACGCCATAAATTTTCGATCTAGTAAACTTGTAAAATAAATCATATATTTAGACACCAGATGAATCAATGATTTACCAGAATTTTGCTAATTAGTCTACTTCTGGATCGGCTCATGAGAGAGGGTAGAGGGGCCAAGATACTTTGATTTATTACATTAGGTTTTCGCAAGCACGCCCATCATCATAGATTACGCATCATACCTACTAATTAGAATTTATTAATATTATAATTTGTAATTTATATAGAAAAATAGTAAAAATCTGCATTTGAGGGATATTTATCTTTCTATGATTAATCTTATTTATTCAACAAATTCGATTGGTTGATACGAGTAGAATTTCTGTTACGATAAATTGATGAAACAATTGCTGGTCCAATCGCTGCTTCAGCCGCTGCAATAGCTATAACAAAAATTGAGAAAATGTCTCCTCTTAATTGGCGACTATCAAAAAAATCACAAAATGTTACGAAATTTATATTCACTGCATTCAGTATAAGTTCAAGACACATAAGGGCTCTAACCATATTTCGACTCGTGATCAATCCATATATACCTATAGAAAAAAAATAGGCACTCAAAATAAGTACATGTTCGAGCATCATTGATCAACTCCTTATCAATATCGATGCATTTCAAGATGAACAAGAATTCAACCGATTCTATTAACTAGAATATAAACAGTACGCAACTAACAAGTGTGGAACAAAGAAATAAAGTTTATTGTTATAATATATTGACAAAAAAATTTCTATTTTGATAGAATTGAAACACGCAACAACGTTTTATTTTGATTACTATGCTAGTTGTAACGATTTATTACTGACGAGCCATAGCAATTGCACCTATCAAAGCAACTAAAAGAATTATGGAAATGAGTTCAAATGGAAGGAAAAAATCTGTTGATAAATGAATCCCAATTTGTTGACTATTACTTAAAAAATCTTGTTCTATAATCTGGTTTGATCTTGTAGTCCAAATAATACCGTACCATGATGTATCTGTAATAATAGTAATTAATGAAGCAAAAATACTTGCACAAACCATCGCAGTAACCCCATCCCCAACGGTCCAAAGAGTAAAATCGTTGTAAGATGCTGAACCATTCATAAACATCACAGCAAATATGATTAAAACATTTATAGCTCCCACGTAAATAAGGAGCTGTGCGGCAGCTATAAAATGGGAGTTTGATGAAATATATAATAAAGATATACAAACAAGAACTAATCCCAATGAAAAGGCAGAATAAATTGTATTAGTAAGTAATACCACTCCTAAACCTCCTAATATAAGAACCAATCCTAGAAAGACTAAAAGAAAATCATGTATTGGTCCAGGTAAATCCATTTTATGTAAAATAAGAAATAAATAAAAAATCTTTCATGATCTTATTGACCTGACCAGGAAATGGACCCTATATTTTTTATGATATGTTTTTATGAATTTAATTCTAAATGCTAAGAAATTATAATGAGTGTGGATTGATGTGTATCCAATAATTGAATCAATCTCGTTTTTTATCAGAATAATAAATTATAAATGGAAGTTTGAACAAGCTATATATGTTAAAAAAATTACTGATAGATGATATATCACTCGATTTTAACTCCAAATGACGCCTCGATTCTCATCAACTAATTAATAGTTGGGATTTCTATTGTAGTTATTGACCAAGGACAAATAAAACTAAATTTTAAAAATCATGGGGTTGACGCATTTTTTCTTTCAGGCGAATTCAAAATTGTTCTAATTGTGTAATCGTCAATTACTGGCATTGGTAAACGACCCAAAGCTATTTGATTATAATTCAATTCGTGACGATCATAAGTAGAAAGTTCATATTCTTCAGTCATTGATAAACAATTTGTTGGACAATACTCAACGCAATTACCACAAAAAATACAGATTCCGAAATCAATACTGTAATTAAGCAATCGTTTCTTTCTAATAGTCGTTTCCAATTTCCAATCCACAACAGGTAAATCTATAGGACATACACGAACACATACTTCACAAGCAATGCATTTATCAAATTCAAAGTGGATTCGACCGCGGAAACGTTCCGATGTGATTAATTTTTCATAAGGATATTGGATAGTTACAGGTAAACGATTTGCGTGCGATAAGGTAATCATAAAACTTTGACCAATGTACCTTGCAGCTCGGACTGTTTGTTGACCATAATTCATGAACCCGGTTACCATAGGGAACATATCGTGAATATCTATAATTTTTTTTTCTCTTGTTTTAGACAGGTCGTGAATATAAAATAGTGTATTTACAGTGCAAGGAGTTGGGAAGAAGTTGTTAATAATAGATTACCTAGAGCAATAGGTAAAAGAAATTTCCATCCAAGGTTTAATAATTGGTCCATTCTTAACCTAGGTAAAGTCCATCTTGTTGTGATAGGAATAAACAAGAACAAATATGTTTTAGCTAATGTAATAAAGATAAAAATTGTCGTTCCAAAGACGCCACCTACTTTATTTATTTCAAATAGTTCAGGAATAAACATGTACGGAATAGAGAGATTCCACCCACCCAAGTAAAGAACTGTTACAAACAATGAAGAAACTAGTAGATTTAGATAAGAAGCAACATAAAATAAACCAAATTTTATACCTGAATATTCAGTTTGATAACCCGCTACTAATTCTTCCTCTGCTTCTGGTAAGTCAAAGGGTAATCTCTCACATTCTGCTAGGGAGGAAATTATAAAAACGATAAACCCGATAGGTTGACGCCACAAATTCCATCCCCAAAACCCATATTTTGCCTGTGCCTCAACTATATCAACTGTACTTGAACTGTTAGATAATTATAGTCGGTGATAACATCACTGTTCCCATCGCTATTACAGAACCGTACATGAGATTTTCACCTCATACGGCTCCTCCAGGACCACAAAGAAATCTAAGGACCGGATCGGCATTCTTTAGGGCGATATGTTCTAGATCGAGTAAAAATCTATTGAGAGGTCCCAAATTAGACCAATGGAATTCTGTCTGCTATAATAAAACAATAAAAGTACTTCTGAATTGATCTCATCCTTTAATAATTTATAATGTTTTTTTTAGTAATAACTTAAACCTTCAATAAAATACTCCTTCTATAAATACTCATAGATATTTGAACCCAGCGTTTTCAATTACGAAAAAGAATTAGAGATTACATTAGTTCATAAATAATGCCAAGAATTTGCTTTCTATATAATTAAAGAATAAAGATCTTTCTCTCTCTTTTTTTATTCTTTTTTTTGTTGTAATTGCAGTCTTTCTACTTTTTTCGTTCCTATTCTTGTTTCTAAAAAGTGGATTCAAAAAAAGTAAAGGATTATTTCGTTCTTGATAGTAATTTCTTTAATCGGTGGATAGGAGCATACTCGGGATCGGAATCATGGGGAGTACTACCTGATCATTTCTACTAACGTAAAGCCCCAATTAGTCTTCTTTATTATGCGGAAACGGCCCTTTGTATAATTTACATAATCTCTATTACTAATCCCTTGTGTAATTTGGTGTTTCTAACCATCCACTCATTTTTGCCCAATCCCCTGTTATGGTAGTCGGGTAATATAGTCAAACGCTAATGAAAACCCCATACAGTTGATCTTGTGAACCCGCTTCAAGCCAGGATGCCCAACCAACCAATCTTGGGGTAAACAGTCTCTACTGCTTATATTTCCTTTTGCTTAATCCTGGTACATAGGAAATGAGGCTCGACTTCTTACTGCGAACTTATAAGCTGTTTTTTTCACTCATAGAACTATCTGATTTAGTTCATCAACACTAACGATGAACAAAAAACTGAGACTATCTATTCAACGCTTTCCGCGAAAGAACGGAAATAGTCAAAGTTTATGTCTCAACGAATCACACGTAGAGATATTGATAACACACATAGAGTTAATGGTATTTCATAACTAATGGATTGAGCAGCTGCTCGTAAACCACCTAAAAAGGAATATTTATTATTTGATCCATATCCTGATATAAGAAGTCCAATAGGAGCAATACTTGAAATAGCGATCCATAAAAAAACCCCGATATTGAGATCAGCTAGGATAAGATGATAACCAAAAGGAATTACCGAATAACTTAGTAAAATTGATATGACCGCTACTGATGGTCCGATACTGAATAAACCACTATCTCCTCTAGATGGAATAATATTTTCTTTAACAAGTAGTTTTGTCCCATCTGCTAGAGCTTGGAGAATTCCTAAAGGGCCGGCATATTCAGGTCCAATACGTTGTTGTATCCCTGCGGATATTTCTCTTTCTAACCACACAATTACTAGTACACCTATTGTGATTCCCAATACAAGAGTCAAAATAGGGATAAGCATCCATATGATACCATAGACCTCCTTTAAAGACTCCAATCTGTAAAAAGAATTGATATCTTGTATTTCTGTTCTATCAATTATCATTTCAACGGTCAACTTCTCCCATAATGATATCTATACTACCTAGTATCGTCATAATATCAGCCAATTTCATTCTTTTAACTAACTGAGGAAGAATTTGCAAATTGATAAAACCTGGCGGTCGGATTTTCCATCGCCAAGGAAAAACACTTTGATCTCCTATCAAAAAAATGCCCAACTCTCCCTTTGGTGCTTCGATTCTCGCATAAAGTTCTTGTTTCGACAATTCAAAAGTGGGCGAAGGTTTTTTACTAATGAATCGATATTCAAAATCATTCCATTTTGGATCCCTTACTATATCAAAGCATCGGTTTTCTAAATTCTCATAGGGCCCTCCTGGAATTCCTTCCAGAGCCTGTTGAATAATTTTTATAGATTCCGTCATTTCGCTGATTCGTACTAAATAACGAGCTAACGAATCTCCTTCTTTTTGCCATTTGATTTCCCAATTAAATTCGTCATAACACTCATAATGATCAACTTTACGAAGATCCCACTTTATTCCGGAAGCTCGTAGCATTGGTCCTGATAAACCCCAATTTATTGCTTCCTCTTCGCTAATAATCCCTACTCCCTCAACTCGGTCTAAAAAAATAGGATTTCGAGTAATAAGGTTTTGATATTCAGCAACCCCTGTTAAAAAATAATCACAGAAATCTAAACATTTATCTATCCAGCCATGGGGTAGATCAACAGCGACTCCTCCGATACGAAAATAATTATGCATCATTCTCATACCAGTGGCAGCTTCGAATAGATCATATACTAATTCTCTTTCTTTGAAAATATAGAAGAAAGGGGTTTGTGCTCCAATATCGGCCATAAAAGGGCCGAGCCATAACAAATGCGAAGCTATACGACTCAACTCCAACATAATTACTCTGATATAGCTGGCTCTTTTCGGTACTTGAATATTTCCTAACTGCTCTGGTGCATTTACGGTTATCGCTTCTGTGAACATAGTAGCTAAATAATCCCACCTTGTTACATAAGGCAAATATTGTATAATTGTTCGGTTTTCGGCAATTTTTTCCATTCCTCTGTGTAAATAACCCAATATTGGTTCACAGTCAATAACATCTTCACCATCTAGAGTAATGATGAGTCGAAGAACACCATGCATTGATGGGTGCTGAGGACCCATATTTACTATCATGAGGTCTTTTTTTGTAGCTGGTACATTCATAGGTTTTTCCCCGATTGATTCTTCCATGAATTGCCGAAAATAATCAAAATTCAAGATCTAACAAATCAAATAATTAAAGTTCTTTAAAATTTAAATTAGTGAGTTTTTGGCTCGCGAATCTCCAACCGACCAATTAATTCTTTATAACGTACTCTATTTTTCTTTGACAAATAAGCTAGTAATCGTTGACGTTTTCCCAGAATTTTACGTAAACCTCTCTGAGATAAATAGTCTTTTCTGTGCAATTCCAAATGTGAAGTAAGTCGTCGTATCTTATTAGTGAAACTTAATACTTGAAATTCAACAGACCCCGGGTTTTCTTCTTTTTTTTCTTGAAAAAAAACGGAAATGAATGAATTTTTTACCATAAAACGTAAATTGCTCCCCCTTTTTCTTTTCTTGTTTAAAGATATTTTTTTTTTACTGATCAGAAATAATAAATAAGAATAATGCTAACCATTTGAATCGGGTATACCAAATTAAATTATCTACTCTTAATTTTCTAAAAAAAATGAGTCACTGATGAATCCAATTTGAAATTGGATTCATATAGAAAAGTTAGAGTTCAAAAAAAAATTCCGTTGATTTATTTATTTATAGATCGAATTATCATGGAATGTAAGATACTACATGTATGTATTAGTTTGCTTTGAAATATTAGATATGTTACCTGATATCTGATATCTAGCAAAAACTTATCGCCGTCTATTTTAAAATTGTGGATATTGTGGATACATATGTAGCCTTAACACACTGAAACTACTGCTATTAGTGGTATCAAACCAATAGCGATTCATACAAGCTAAATCTTCTAATCGATAAGTGGGCCACAGAAAGAACTTTAATTTTATTAATTTATTTTTATCTATATCAAGACTTGGGCTTGTATCCAAAAATTTAACACAGTTTTTTACGTTCTTCCCATCCCAAAGTATGGGATTTCGATCCACACCCTTCCCTTTTCTTGAATTCAATGAAATTACAATTCTAAATTCTCTCCGACGTCTAGGTGATAAAATATTTTCGGGAACGAGCAAAGCATAATAGTTTTTGTCTCTATTTCCGGTTATTTTTTGATGTCTTGTAAGGGATTTAAAAAAATTCTTTTTATCATCATGATTAATGCGATCTTGACTCTTATGAACCAATGAAATACTTATGCTTTGATATCTAATAAATTTTCCATTAGTTTTGATAGTTTTGACAGACAGACGAACCGGTTCGATGCAAAACTCCCCCCCTTTCACCAATTCTGGAATATAGACATCCTTGTGACTCACCATTATATTGAAAAGCATTTCGCCTCGTCCCAGACAGGCTATAAAAACATTGTTCGCGCTTCTCAGTCTAAGCAGGAGACAATATACCTTCATATTATTTTTTAGTTGTTCATTAAAAAAATAATCACTTCTAAATTGAAGAAGCAAATTTTTTTTTCGTAAAAAATCTAATTCTGGTTCTGTAGCGCTTGTGTTTTGCTTTTTCTTTGTGTGGTTTTTTATGACTGATCCCGTATAATCTTCTTCAAGATATTTTTTTTCATTGATGTTTTTATTTGTACTAATCGGTGCATTTCCCTGAAAAACAAAAAAAAGTAATTTTATGGGTATGACCCAGGGTTTTATTTTATATGAATTATAAAATAACATAACTTCTGGGAAGAACCAAAGTTCAAAATCGGATATGGCCTTGTTTTGTATTTCTTCATCCATTCCCATCCAAGCAAATTGTTTTTTATGGATAATTTGCCAATCCGCATATTTTCTATCCGGATTTTTAGCCATAATAGCATCTTTTCCTAGATAATTTTTTTTAAGTATAATTGCCAGCCCATCAAAAAATTTTTGTTTATCTATGTTGTAATTATAAGAAATCTCTTCGGTATTGTTTACTTGTAATGATGATACATAACTATATGAGTTCCTCTTAGCTTCATAATTAATAGATTTAGATGATAAGAGATCATATTCAGAGTGTCTTTTAAAATTTTCTTTTGTATTTGGTAATAGAGAATAAGTTTCTTTTTCATATGAATACCATTTGTTTAAATCTTTTTGGGGGGCTTGATTAACTGTATTTTGCCATTTTTGTGCTACTAATTTAGACCATTGAATTTGAGATAAATTATATTGATAATGAACCCGTAACCAATTTTTCCATTGATTCAGTCTAGAATTACGAAGTTTTTTATTTTTAAATTCGGAACGAAATATTCCTTGTGTTCTAAAATATCCCGTTAGTTCGTTTTTCTTAAAAACGGGTGTTCCGTGATATTGAAGAATAGCTCTTAAGTTAATAACGTGGGTTTTTGATAATTTGTAAAATACATATGCTTGTGACAAAGAGGGTAACTTCTTTGAATATTTATTAATATTACTAATATTAGAAAGTGACTTTAGAAAGTGAATTTGTGTGTTTTTTTTTTTCTCAATTCTTTTTTTCTCAATTCTTTCGGGATTTGCTTTAATATTAATATTGTAAATGTATTTTTTAACTTTTTTTGTTGTTGATTCAAGAAAAACTTGTGTGTCGATCCGAAGAATATTAATCATACCTAAGAAGTATATCCTTTGAAAGAAAAATTGTATAAAAAAATGTGATTTACGGATTAATCTAATATTTCTTCTTTTTAACACCTGAAATATATATATATAGTATTCTAATCTGTTAGCATCATTACTTTTTTTGTTCGAACTAATATTTTTTTCTGAAGTTAGATTTTTTTTTTTCTTGGCTTTTATAAGTTCGTTTATTTGAGTTATGATTAGGCTTGTTCTATCAGTCAGCTCTTTTGTTTTTTTTTCTGGCAGTGAATAACTTCTCCAATCAATAGATTTAATTTTACTGGATGGTTTATAAATAATACTATTATTGATTAGAAAATCTTTTTCTTTTTTAGTTTCACGCAACTCATATACTTCTACTTCTCCTAATCCAAATAATAGCTTTGGGTTTAGTTTTTCTAATTCTTTTCTTATTTTTTTTATAAAGAGAATGCTTTTTTTAATTGTTGTTGAGACTCTTCGAGAGAATTTTGTTCGTTCGTTGAATCTTCTTAGAATTGGAAAACAATTTGTCTTCTTTTTTTTAAGCATTTTTTCAAGTTCTTTTAAAACAGGTGCAAAAAAGGAGGATCGTTTTCGGGGAGAGCCAAAAGGGACGTCGGTTTCCGTCCCCAAAGCAGTTAAAAAACAAAAATCATATTTTTTACTTTTTTTTTTTTTTTCTCTATAAGGAGAGTCTTGATTAGATCGGTGCCAAGGTTTCAGATGGAAAGGAAAGAGTATCTTTAGTTGAAGACCCTCGATTAACCAGTTTGTTGGAAATTCGTTGTCTGTTAATTGAACACCGTTAAAGGTGCATTTAACATGTCTTTCCTTCTTCCAATCCTTAAAATCCTCAGACCATTCTGGATAGTCAAATAATAGCAGACGACCAAGATTTTTAGCTATTATAAAAGAGGGTATTATAATATATTTTCTAAGGATTGATTGTGTTAGTAATAGTAAACTTCTTATTGCTTGACCATGATCAACAGTATCCCAAGCTTCTGCTGCTTCGATCTGCGCTGTCTCTTGCTTGTCTTTCATTCTTTGGTGCTCTTTTCTTTTTTTTTTTTTAGCTTTCGCCACATAATCCGAATCCGAAATTTTAAATTCTGTATTTTTACCCACCCTAGTTATAAAAAAAAATTTCATCAGTTTGGAGATAAGACTTTTTCTTCTGTCCGTGAAAAGGGGAGAATGGGCAGTTTGAGCCTGTTTTAAAATAACCATTTTCCGTCGTTGAGCGCGCATCGAGCCTTTTATCAACTCTCGACGAAAATCGGATTGTTCAAAATAACGTAATAAAGCTACTTCCTCTGTTTGATTAGCTAGGGTATTTTCGGGGTCCTGATGCTCCTGAAAAATTATTATATGTTCAGTTTTTCTTGAACGCATCTTACAATCCTCTGTCTCGCCTTCGTCATTTTCTTCGTATTCTAAATTATATGACCATCGAGGTATTTTTTTTCGTATTTCTTTTACTCCAAGATATTTTTTTCTAATTGTCTGATCGTTGGTATCAGTTATAACTGCATTGAATAAAAATTTAAAAAATTTTGCTTTATCTTTTAAATAAGATGGTGTAAATTTACTAATAAAGTTAAAAAAAGGTTCTATTTTTGTTGATAAAGAAAGTCTTTTCACATTTAAATAAGATGGTGTAAATTTACTAATAAAGTTAAAAAAAGGTTCTATTTCTGTTGATAATGATTTTATAGCA